ACAGGTGTTCCGAGCAAAACGAGTATCCCCTTTGTGCTGTGAACCTTCTTCCTTCCAATGTAGATAAGGTGGTGGGTAGACATCTCTTTTTGAGCCATCCGCCGCGTCTGCTTTCTTTTCTCCGTCTGTTGGCATTGAGTGCTAGACCACCTTTGATGTTGACTCTGACTCTGAGTAGTTAGCAGCAAACCTTTCTTGGAGTTGAGGCGGTAAGAAGGGCAGGCAATGATCGATTCAGGAGCAGGGCGGGCCAAACAAAGGGAGATATCCTCGATATAGACCGTCAATGACGGCAACCTTCCACCATGGTGCAAAAAGGGGCAAGACTTCGACTCGGTTCTGTACTCACATCTTTAAGGATTGACAGCTCCACTTCTTTGTTGGTTGATCCACGAAAGTCGAAATGACCTACCTTAAGATTAGATAGCTGCTGCGCAATTGGATGGTTCCTGGCAATCATAGGAAGGCTAGTCCAATGAAAACGGACCCACCTATCATCTCTTTATTTATAAAGCAGTAGTTTCGTCAGCAAAGAGAGCTCATTCAGTCCCAGTGATGGAAGTCGTCCAGCAAGCACTCTTTCGTGGTCTAGTCGAAATCGAAAGTGTGGTGGAGTGGTTGGTCCAATCCATCAAAGAAGCAGAGCTAGTAGCATACAAAAGGTCCGCAGGCGTGAACCTCACTTCGGCTACTAATCAGATGGATTAGCTCCGTCTCAATCACAGACTCAGTCGTGTCAGGGTCCGGCTCTCAAGAAGATGAGAGTGATGCCAATCCGACGGTCTTCCATGAGTCAGTGGAGTTTGAGGAGCCCGGTCCAGAAGCGGAGTTCATTTCTATGCCAGACTACGGGATCAATGAATCAATCCATGGTGTACTCTCAAATCCATCGGAGAATTAGTAATGACTCGCCACTCATTGCAATAGGGTTCCCTTACGTCCCATCAATGAGAGAGATCCTGGCCCTCGAAGCAGACTATCCCCAGTGAAAGGTCTTTGTTGCCTCCTTCAAAATCTTTCTTTCTCTAAAAGAAAGAGAAGACTCCTACCTGGTGAAAGCTGGCAAATGCCGAATCAAGGTGACCTCGACTTTGAGCCTCCAGCCCTTCCTTTCCAAGATCTGAAGGACCGACCAAGATCCCTTTTTTTTTGTTCATTCACTGGCAGGAGTGAAGTCAGCTCACCCTACAGATGCGTCCCAAACAGAGGATTGTTCTCCTTGCTCCTGCTGAGTAAGCCCTCAACTCTACCGAAGATGAATAAATCGCGAGTTGCCTAGATCAATGAACCAGCTGGCTAGTCGCTCAAGTTGGGTATGGATAGTCAGCGGAGTGGGACGGAAAAGAAAGAAGGCTTTGTTCGAGAAAGAGCCCTACAATCTCGTTTTTTGTGACCGAAAGAGTGAACTGAAGCTGGGAAAGAGACTGGGTGTGGTCGATGAGTTGATAGCCCCCCTTCCAAACAAAGAAAGAATGACCTTGACTATTTCACCCCTGAGTTCGTTAACTGGGGAAGAATCCAATACCAATCGAAGGATTTACTGAGCCAAGTATGTCACAAATCCAAAGAGGGGGCTTTTATGAACCATAGTCTGCTAGTTACGTGAAAAGGTCAGGGACAAGTAGCTCAGCCCGAGCTTCAAGCCGATCAGAAGGATTAGAAAGAGAGAGTAGTGATAAGTCCTTCTGACGGGGAAACTTCTTATTTCCTTGAGGCTGGGTGTGGAGTCGACCACTCAATGGTTGGAAAAAGCCCTCTCTCTACCTTTCCATTCCCTATCTTTTGATGAGAAGTCTGACCACGAGGCTCAAAGTCCTAGCCTTCTATTTCTATGGGTGCTTATCCGAATCAGCTTCCTTTCGTGCTCTTCCCTTATTGCTTGCTATGCTATAACTCTCTATAGTTAGCGCTGTCAAGTTCTGTGAGATTTCGTTCTTTTCCAGCTCGCTTTGGAAATCGAGAGTTGGTTCAGGTTCAAAGTCAGGTCGCCGTTCAGCCCTACTACCAATGCCCTCCACTTTTTGTCCTTCTGGATTTGGATCTGAGACTGAGGCTCCCTTGAGTGTTGGAAAGAAAAAGAGCGCTACGCCCTTGCTTGAGACAGTTGCTCCCTTCACTATGGAATGAAGATGGCGAGTAGGGAAGTGAGAAAGAAGCTAGAGCAGGAAGGAAGCAAGGGAAGGAGACAAAGTTAAGGTTAAGGACAGGCAGCAGTCATGTAAAGCAGACAGGACAGCAAGAAATACCGATTTCTTTCTTCAGGCGCTTGCAGTTGAGGAGTACGAGACTCATACTCATAATAATAGGGAGCCACAGATCTGATGGTACCTCAGGCAAGTATATCCTTATCAATTGCAATGCTTTAAGCGCTTAAGGGTCCAACAAGAGAAAGCTGTATTAGCAGCAGCACCTGCGGAGCGGATATATGATAGACCCAGAGAACAAAACCAGAATAACTGAGTGAGCCCCAAGTCAGGTAGAGAAATAGAAAGAATCATTGGTAGCTAAAGGATTCCTTCGACGAAGAAGGTTGGAAATCTTTGCCTAAACCGTGAAAACGGGCTTGTGGGGGAGCAATACAAGCGTCGTGCTGCTAGGTGGAGTGCTGCACCCTAGATGGCGAGAGTCCAGTAGCCGAAAGCATCACTAGCTTACGCTCTGACCCGAGTAGCATGGGGCACGTGGAATCCCGTGTGAATCAGCAAGCTCCCCGTAATTCACGACTCAAATCATGAATAAGTTCGTTCGACCAACATAATGACAACTCAGGCAACACGGAACCGGAACACGGCACGGCGACACGAAAAAAATGCAGAGGAAGCCTGGGAATGTACCATATTCTTTATATAAATTGAACAGAAGGAGCGAATTGCTTTCGCGATGTTTGATAGTAGCGTCCTTAGGATGTAAGCCGACTGAAGTACCTGGCGTGCTACCCTTCCTCAGCCGAAAAAGAAGACTCTCGATTCAAGCTATTCGATTTTGCGACGACCTTTCCTTTGGTTACTGAGCAGTCTGACTTTACTCATTCTCTAATTTCATCTCTAAAATAAGGGTGAACCACCGAACCTTATTTATACGAATAAAGAACTGAACTTCAGGTCGAAGAAAAGGAATTAGACACAGAGGGAGGAAAAAGAGGGGGGCATGAAGCGAGTAGCTCTTTCGTGATAGAATTTCTCTTCTTGCTGACCCTAATGGTGTGACCTTGGTTTCATCCCTTTGGAAAATCAAGCCATTTCTTTGGAAGGGTAGCGAAGGTACTCCCCCTCATCTATAAAGGAGAACCTTTCCTTTATCCTTTAAATAAAGCCTTCTTATGCTCCATATGCCTATTATTCTTGGGTCACTTCTGGCTCCTCCGCTTTACTAATATAATAGAAAGTAAAGGGGTTGCCTACCTCTCATTCGCCATCCATCCCTGACTTATATTCCTCTATGTCTTGAGGGGACTAGTGTCCCTCCCCGGGGTCATCCCTCTACTAAAAAGCCGTAGGAAGAGAGGTGGGTAATAAAGTCTCTTACGCGGGGGTCAAGCCACTCTCTTTAAAGCATTAAACTCCTTCCTTGTTTGTGGTGCCCCCTCTATCCGAGTGGGAATGACTAGTGGATTAAAGCATTGAAACAGGTGGAGCAGGGGATTGAAAGTCACTACCAGGTTCATAAGACGCAGTGAAATCTGGTGCTGATGCTGATCCGGCATATTCATTCTTATCTGGAAGAATTTTGTTGGCTTGCGTCTGATTAGCTAGTTGGTGAGGATGGCTCGTTCTCTCCACTCGCAGCTCGCAGGGCTCGCATTCGCTGATGGGCGGGGAGCAGCTGATAAGCAAACCGATTGCCTGCCCAGCTCTAAAAGGTATTCCAAGGGGGATTTTCCAGGTCAAGAGTGTCATAAGTGGGATAAGGAGTTGATAGAGCTTTCCCTCTAGTTGACAATACTTCTTATCCACAAACTGTTCCTAGTGTGGCATGCCTTCCTCGAATATGAATAAGTACTCGTGTAACGGCAGATAAAGCCGCGAAGGCGTGCCCTTGTTCTTTGGTTGGATTGTCTTTGTCTTTGGTGTACCCCCTCCTGGGGTTAGTGGGCTGGCACAAACACTGGATAGAAATCGCGCCGGTATGTATTCTTGTCATCAGCCACTTGCTCGACCATTCATTTACTGAGCTATTTTTAGAAATTGGAATAGTTTCTCGCTATATGAGCGTGAAAGTTCAACGATCCAAAGATGCCTTCTCGAGCTAAAAGCTCGTTTATTCATTTTGCCACTATATGAGAATGAAATTCAAAGCCTACTCTTGCATGTTCCATTCGTGCATCTGCTGCTTCCTTATCTTTCGTTTTGCTCCGTTCCAGAGCAGTCCTGACTATGATGTAGTTTAGGGAATGATAATAACTGAAAGAAGAGAAAGTGCCATAGTGAGAATGAGAACCGCTATGTAGCCATAGTGACTCAAGTCAAAGTACTAGGAATAGCACTATACGGATTGCTGACACTTGTTACTTGACCAAATCACAACAAACAATAAATACTAGGAGTCACATGGTTTTTATCTAACTAAAACCAAGCTAAGCTAACGGGAGGGAAAGGCCCCGAAGCCAGGTCGTAGTGAGCATCTCGGGACGGACCCAACATAATCTCTGGCATATGGGCGACGGCTAAGCTTCGTTCTATGGCGGTTCAAGCTAGCACCCGTTTCAGCATATCATCTCGCTCGATTCCAAATCCATAAGAGGCGGAGTCCCAAGCATATCGAGAGTAGCTATAGCAGATCCATTTAGAGATCGAGCCCCCCCCCAGAAGTAGAGATATAGGCAAAGGCAGTTTGTGATTATCCAGTTCTATATCGAAAACGAGCAGTTGATCCCACGAAAGCAACGGGTTCCGGTGCTGGCTTTGTTTGGGGTTCAACTGGAATTGGATCCTAAGAAGTGAGGTAAATTGCCTTTCTCCCCACCGCATATGCCTCCTCTGCTTATGCCACTGGTGATGAACTAAAAATGGCTATTAAACGTCGAACTCATGGTTTTCTACTACATAGGCGACTAAACGAAGCCCCAGTCTTGATCTGTCAAACCCCAGCCCCCTTATTAGTAGGGGAAGTATAGGCCCGCGTGGGATCAAAATCACTTGCCGTCCGTTCGCTCTCTGTTCAACAAAGGCCTTCGATATTCACTCACTTCTTTATAATCTTCCGCCCAAGCCCAACCATTCTATTAAAAAAAATGAAAGAACTGTGATTATGACATTTTGTTTTGGTCTTGACGTGCTTCGAAAGACATAGAGATATGATTTGCACTAGAACACTTACGATAGACCAACCGGGAACACATTCACTACTGGGCATTGACATCTTGATGCGTTGCAATCTGGACATTGATCGATCTTTATGCTTCCCAGCAGCTATACAATCCGAATCGGCTACCAGTACCTATAAAGACCGCTCGAGTTCTTGAGACCGGGGAGGGGCACCCCCAGTGCAGGGCCAATTTCAGTGCCGGTTGGAGACCTGGTTCGAGATGCATATCTTGAAAGAGAGCCATCACCTCGCCCAACATCCCTTCCTTTTCAATAGTCAATTCGAGAGCCAAATCAAAAAGCTTAAGAAGCAGTTGATCTTGATCCAATTCCCGATGCATGGGGCGAAATGCTGGTTGAAGCCCCCGAATGGGAACCTATCGAACGGGAATTAGTAGTAGTGCTGCTTGCTATAAATATCTTTTGGAGGACAGCGGACGTCAGAAATTCTTGTGAATTATGAATCTTCTTCGATTGATGGATAACAACAATAAAGTGGGAAAACGATTTCAAAAGATGCTTTCGAAGTGAAAGTGAATTATATCAGATGAACACTACCCTTCAAAAGAAATGGCGTGATTTGCCTACCTATATTCATAGCATGACGAACATGGGGATTAAAGATTTTCGAAGGATGATATTGAAATCTTACTAGAAAAAGAAAGACGGAAAAAAAGTGCAATTTTGCAGTGAAAGTTCAAGTCGAAGATCAAAGTGAAAGTTGCGGATCTCTTCGCCCCCCTCTCCCGACTCAGTCACATGCAACCAGGCTTTCAACCCGGCCAACTCTCCCTTCTGTGCCACCTGACCAAAAAAGAGTATGGTCTTTCTGAGAAGAGGAGCATATCTACCTTGAAGACCTTCAGGAAAGTCGCCTATGGAAGGAGCATACCCAACCAATATGAGCCTGTCCGAGACTTGCCATTCCCATGGAATAAACTTTCCCTGCGTATTGATTCATTACCGACTGAACGGGAAATGCTTGCTTCTATTCCCTCCCTCCGAGCGATGAACCGTGATTGTCTAGCTGTACGGAATCCCTGGGGAGTGAAGGGATAGGTGGAACAGGAGGGGGTGGAAGAACTACTGAAAGTAATCCATAAGATTCAATACCTTTCCGGCTATACGGAAGGGCGGAATGAATCATCAGAGGATGGAAATTTCCTCCAATCGGAATACTTGCTTTTCCATAGGGAGCCTATTTTTGGGATTAATCACTTCACGGGAGAGAACACGAGGGATGAGCGACGATCGACCTACCTAAGTTTGTACTAGTCATCATCGGTTTACCCGCTTGCTGAAACCTCCCTCCATAGCCGATTGAATGGTTGGATAGCCACTCAACTGTTCACTAAACTTCCTGTATCCCACTCCCCTCCCTATCTCTCTCGACCCATTCACCGGAGTATGTTGGGCTGGAATGCCTCCATTCCCGTCCCATCCTTTATGATCTCTGGGCCTTCCCGCTATGAGATATTCCCAGTGCAGAAGCATATTCATGCAGAATACTCTTCCACTTTTTCCCCTAGAAAATTTTTAGGGGTAGGAATTCCTAGAAGAGGATAGAAGGTCATTTTGTCATCAGTGGAGGAGCATGCGTGATACAGATACTCCTCTATGCGAATGTTCTGGCTTTCAAAGGACGAGCAAGGGACGGGGAGGGGGAGGGGAGTTTCGGGAACAAAGCCCCCGGATTTGAAAGTTCAGCCCTACCCTATAGTGGAGTATCTTTTCCCTATCTAAGCTATATCAACAAAGTCTCAAACTCATCCGCTTGTAAATTCTTTGTGTAATACTCACTCGTAAATGATTGGTGTCAGAATTTTTCACTGATCAGGTGTGATCAGTCTCATCCGTGTAAGAATTTGGAATTCCTTTTCCAACCCGTCCCGGAATGGGCGTTATGGCAAAGAACAAAAAGAAAAAGAAAGAAGGAATTTGTCCAATAGTCACAAATGGTGCCTCCACAGGTTGACATCCGATCCAACCTAGTAGTAAGCAATCCGCCAAAAGCAACCAAAATATTCCTTGGTGAATCGGGCGAAAACTTGAACTACGTACATACATACTTTTAAAAAAAGGTAAAGCCAACAGAGATATAGAAACTGGTGCTATTGCGGCTACACCTCCCGATTTGTCAGGTATACTGCGAAGAATGGCATGGATCGGTAGGAAATACCATTCCGGCACAATATGAGGCGGGGTGGGCATCGGATTAGCAGGTATATAATTGTCGGGATGCCCCAAAACATTAGGAGCATAAAAAATCCAAATGGAAAAAAAGATAGCAGAAGCTACCCGACCTACTAGATCCTTTACATAAAAATAAGGGTAAGAAGCAATTTTATCCATCTCTGAATGTACACCCAATGGATTATTTGATCCATATTGATGCAATGCGGCCAGATGAAGAAGACTGGCGCCTACTAAAATAAGAGGGAGTAAATGATGGAGACTAAAAAAACGATTTAAGGTGGCATTGTCCACGGAGAAACCACCCCAAAGCCAAGTCACTATGGTATCTCCTACTACAGGTATGGCGCTAGCTAAGCTTGTAATTACTGTAGCTCCCCAAAAGCTCATCTGACCCCAAGGTGGTACGTATCCTATAAAAGCTGTCACAATCATTAATAGGAATATGACAACTCCGAGACACCGAACAAATTCCCTAGGACTGCTATAACTCGCATGATATAGACCACGAAAAATATGAAGGTGAACCACAATGAGAAACATACTTGCCCCATTAGCATGCATATAACGGAGCAACCAGCCCCCTTCAACATCTCTCATAATGTGTTCTACGCTGTTGAAAGCTAGATCCACATGAGGTGTGTGATGCATAGCTAAAAAAACGCCAGTCACTATCTGAATGACTAAACAAATACCAGCTAACGAACCGAACCCCCACCAATAACTAATATTGCTCGGGGTTGGATAATCTATCAAATGCTGGTTAAGTGTGGAGGATATAGGTTGTTTAAGAAGAGAGAATCGTTGGTTCCTTATAGTCATTTCTCTTTTCTATCGTGACAACTCCTCTTCCCCCTTATTAACCTGTTGTTCAGGTCGATTAGGAGGTGCGGAAATAGCTAGAACTGAATGCGGAAAGTATGGAAAAACATCTCGTAATGTATTTCACCAGAAAATCGATTATGCTCCTGCGGAAGTATCTACTCGTTACGGAATTTCAGGTGTCAAAGTGCGGATCTCATATAGTCAAAATAAGAGGGGACGTGCTATATCCGAAACGTACAAAATTTAGTAAATATCGTAAAGGCAGATGTAGTAGGGGTCGCAAACCGGACGGTACACAACTTGGTTTTGGAAGATATGGCACCAAAAGTTGTAGAGCTGGTCGTCTTTCATATCGAGCCATTGAAGCAGCGCGTCGGGCTACAATCGGACAATTCCATCGTGCTATGAGCGGACAATTCCGAAGAAATGGTAAGATATGGGTAAGAGTTCTCGCAGATCTTCCTATTACGGGGAAACCTACAGAAGTGAGAATGGGAAGAGGAAAAGGAAATCCTACGGGTTGGATTGCTCGTGTGTCTACGGGACAAATCCCATTTGAAATGGATGGTGTGAGTTTGTCAAATGCTCGACAAGCCGCTACATTAGCGGCGCATAAACCATCTTCGTCAACCAAGTTTGTTCTGTGGTCGTAACGTAATTGGTTAGTGGGGAAAAACCGGGCCGGGGCTCAAAAGAATTTGGCGAAGTGTTTGTTCCTGAACGACGGAAGTGGAAAGACAACCAGGGAGAGGGATATACTCCTTTATTTTTGTAATCGCCGAAATTGTACGACGAACCTTCTTGTTCCAGGCGTACGACCCTGAGACCTTACGGTGTTACTCGGTAAAGTAACATAAGTAAGAATAAGAAAGAGAAGAGCGTCGATTCAGGAAAGGATAACAAAAGGGTATTTGTTCCATTTGGGTGGATCGAAGCGATTGCTGCGAAAAATTGACCTGAAACGCAGCAGGTCGTCTATTGGCATCATAGAAAGGATCGAATATGACCCTAATCGTTCTTCTCGGATCGCTCTAGTACGATGGATCGAGGGGGTGCTGCTACGCCGCCAGAGGAAATACAACACGATAGATGAGTTCGCTCCGCCGCGTAAGATCCTCGAATCTACTACGGCCACCATCTTTTGCCTATTTTCGTTCTCTTCCCTGCCCGGGAAAGTGGATCAAAGAAAGGTAGTTTGCTCCCAAGCCAAGTGCTTGCTTACGCTTTATGTAGTGGTCGGCCTTCCTACCAGAATGCCTCCTTTGTCGAAGAGCCAAGCCTGCGCAGTAAGCAAACAAACTTGCGCGAAGGACGTTTTCTTCTCTGCCCTGTCCTCTCCCTTGGCCAAGGGATTGACTGCATCCCTTTCCTTCGGTAGCTCTTTTGGTTTCCCAAGGATAGCGGTAGCTGGGGCAAAGCCCGCTTTCTTCGCTCAGCGAATGAGAGAGAAACTCATAGGAAAACGGACGTTTTCCCTTTGCGAGATCCGAAAGTGGAGAACGCATTGCGTTCTCTGGGCACATAGGATCAAACGTAAAGCAGCGCTTTCTTGGCAGAGTTTGAGGCAGCAAGAAACTTTAGGGCTTGTTGGAGCTGCTGAGCATAATGAATCGAAGCCGAAGGCGGATCAAGGTAGCTTGCTCCTAAGCCAAGTGCTTGCTTACACTTTATGTCGTGGTCGGCCCTCCTACCAGAATGCCTCCAGAAGCTTCTACAAAGCTTTGCTTCCGGTAGAAGCTAGTCGCTTCGGTAGCTTGCCTGCCAAGCCTATAGGTGAAGGGCCGAAGAATGGAGTGTGCAAAGTCGATCGTGCACCTGTCGTGTGACCCGTTGGTCCTAAGCAATGTCTTTCGCGAAGCGACCCACCTACAAACAGTTCTCCTTTGAGGGAGGCACGAAAATGGAACTTCGATCTGATGCGGGTATCCAATCCCGCCGCTGAGGTGTCCAGCGGATTCCGGGGCCTTGACAAATGGCCGGCCACCATTGTAGTTATAAGAGCAAAAGGCCCGGGGCATAGCAGGATGAACCAATGTGAATGAGTGTAAGCTTCGTTGCCCGAACACGATTGGTGCTGACCACACTAGGTGCTACCGCGGTAGCAAGAGAGGCCAGGCGGTGACAATTGAGAGGTTGTCACTGAGCATTCCGTCTCACACGGGAAGAGAGGTCAAATGGCAAGGCAAAAGGCCATACGCCCGTGTGGCTCCTCGCGGAGTATAGCTCACATCCAAACATCTGATTGGGGAACGGGGCAACACCCATGAAGCTCCGGCAGAAAGGGAAGGCCTGCCAGGCCGTATGCCCATGGGTGCAGGATTCTTCGAAAAAGCGCGGGCTGACTCGGAGACCTGGGACCTTGGCTTAGCAACGAATGAAGGGAAGCTCGAAGAGCTTTCTCCGCCAGCGGCTTATGTAGTGGTCGGCCAACTAAAGCTCGCTAAGCTTCGCTTCCCCTCTTATGAAACTTCATGAAGTAGTCGGCATTCATTCTATAAGCGACTTGTCGAGTTTACAAAGCTTTGCTTCTTGCTTGTAGTCGGCCCTCCATGCCTCCCTTCATTTGCTTGCCTCCTTACAGCCCAGAATGCCTACTGACGTTAAGCTAACCGCCAGAAGCTCACCATTCGGGTGTCGCTTCCAGCGCAGGAGGCCAATTCTGCCAGACGTCCCGGCCTGGGAGCCCCGTTCGCCTTTACAATAGTCTTTCGTTTTTCTTTTTTTTTTTAAGTAGTAACTTTAAAAAAAAGCAAAGGTACCCCCTGTCCTGTCCTTTTTTTTATATTATAGTAGTCAAGGGCTTATAAAAAAAGTAAGGAAGGAGGCATGGAGGTGGAAAGGCCGACCATTACACGGAGAGATCTCTATACCAAGTCATGAGCGATAGCCAAGCCAAGCCTTCGCCTATAGGTGAAGGGACGAAAGCTCGGCAAAGGTTAGACCTGATGGGAAAAAGTACGAAAACAAAAGTACGTTAAGGTTACAGAGTCACTTATCCGTCTACAAAGGGAAAGGCGTCGGTACGGAGTCACGTCAGCTGTGGATATAGACTAGGCGTCGGAACGGAGTCTTAAAGTATTCACCGAGACTACAAAGAAGTGTCAGCGAAAGTGAGCTCTTAACTAAACTAAGAAAAAAGCTGGTATCAGAAAAGAAGCCCCATAAAAGAAAATAAAAGCAAAGAAGTCAAGGAACGAAGCTGCTTCTCTAATAGCCCCGTTGAATAGGAGGACGAAGGCTTTTTCAAAAAGTTTGATAGAGGGGGGCTTCGACCTTCTTAGGAAGAGCCGTACGAGGCAGCTCACGTACGGTTCGGGAGCCGAGCCCCTGCACAGGGGCTTAGGTCAACACTTATATATTAGCCAGTCATCAATTGGAAGCGGGTAAGATGGTGATGAATTGCGATTGGTCAAAACCTTCTAAAAGCGGCTTCTTGCGACCTGCCCAGAATGCCCATACATACCTTCGGTTCCAAGACCTTGTTCGCACAGCGAATAAAGGTCGGGTTGAAGGGGGCAGTCAGCTGGCTGCTTCTTGGCCACGCCCTCCTGCTTATAGATACGAGATACTTGATCTAAATTCTCAAGAAGGAAATTGCATGCCATTAGCTGATATACGTATGGGAACATGGATACATGATATTGAATGTAATCCAGGTCAAGGCGCAAAGCTGGCTCGAGCCGCAGGAACTTATGCTAAATTGATTAAGGAGCCAGCCCCACAATGTCTTGTGCGGCTACCTTCGGGTGTTGAAAAACTCATAGATTCCCGATGCCGAGCTAATATTGGTATAGTTTCCAATCCCAACCATGGTGCACGTAAGCTTATAAAAGCAGGACAAAGCCGGTGGTTAGGCAGACGCCCCATTGTTCGTGGTGTTGCAATGAATCCAGTGGATCATCCTCATGGAGGAGGTGAGGGGCGCACGAAAGGTGGTAGACCTTCGGTGTCACCTTGGGGGAAGCCCACCAAAGCAGGATTTCGGGCAGTAGTGGGGGTGGGGAAAGGCAGAAATTAGTTCATGCCACGACGATCTATATGGAAGGGCAGTTTTGTTGATGCTTTCCTGTTTAGAATGAAGAAGAACAGAGAAAGTCTTTTGAGCAGGAAAATTTGGTCACGTAGATCTTCTATTTCGCCGGAATTCGTTGATTGCTCCGTACTCATTTACAATGGAAAAACTCCTGTTCGTTGTAAAATCACTGAAGGAAAGGTTGGTCATAAATTTGGAGAGTTTGCTTCTACACGGAGACGAAGACCTTCGAGAACTTTTAAAGGGAAGGAAAGAAAGGGGAAAAAGTAAAGTCTAAGCCCCATATGGCACGAAAAGGAAATCCCATTTCGGTAAGACTTGATCTGAATCGTAGTTCAGATCCAAGTCGGTTCAGTGATGGCGACCGCGAAAGTCACCGAATGGGTCCGGTCCGTCTTTTCCTGATCTTTGTCCCATATTCAAAAAAAAAGGCGTGGAAGGACGTTGCAGATGTCCGGGACGGACACGACTTCTTCTAACGCTAGAAGACCACAGGAAGAAACCCGGGACCAGAGCATGTCGTGAAAGACGCACACTGGGCGGGCGTGCTTCGACCGTGTCTCCGGGGCACAGTTGAATGTAGATATCATGAACGCGAGGTGCAGGATACCAGGCCGAGAAACCCGGGCAAGCACTCCCCTAATGTGCCGATCGCTAGCGCATCCAGGGCCCCGGCGCCCAGCTCCGCTGGAGAGGCCGTCACTGATCTGAGAAGTGCGTCTTCGGTTCGGATAGACTGATTCTGCGAACGCCTAGCCCAATAAGAAAACAAGTGCTAAGTTTCATTTCAGATCAGTGAATAAACCGAAAGAAGAGACGTTTCTCGCTCGGCGCCGCACTATGCTCCGCTTCAACAAATGAGAGTTTTCGGTGGAACCGGTGAACCACGCGAGCTGGTTAGATGCGTGGGACAGAGGGCTCGTAGTACCTGATAGCGCAGCTATGCAGTGGAAGGGAAGGAGCCTAAATCGACCCCCTTCTTTCTTTTTGATTCAAAGACACAAAAGCACAGTACAAAGAGATTGGACTCTCGGATGAGACTAAGCAGCTACCGTTCCAACGCGCCCCTGACCCTATCTTGATTAAGACCGAAAACCCTCTCTAAAGTGGAGCCTAGTTGAAGCTTTCATTTAAATCAAAATAAGAAACTTTTAGGGATATAGATGGAGTTTCTCTCAGTAAAGAGAGTTGTAGATTCGTAGAAGAGGATCAGAGTACGCGCGCTACAAAACGCAGCCAGCCAGTTCAAGTTATTGAAAAGAAGATAGTACTTGAGTACTGACCCCGGAGGGCCCCCGGTTGCTTTGGCGCGTCCCACCCCAACGTATGAGTCTTGCCTTTTCAGCCTACGCTTGCTGCTTGCAGCATGGATTCTTTAGATCTAAAGAATCCATGCTTCCCCCCGAGCGAGACTCTATCCAGATCTCAAAGAATAACGAGCTAGGCGGCCGGCGGCCAAAGAAAGGGGGCGGGCTGGCCGGTCAGGGCCTTGGCGATACGTTCTTCTTTCGAAGCGTTTTGCCAATAGAGCGAGGGCGTTCTTCTGGGATGGGGCCTTTACTTTCACAACCGCCTGTTCCTGCAGCGGGGGCCTTGCACGAAACCAAAGCGCCCCCCGCCCGATTAAGTACCAGTTGCTTCGCTGGTAGGCCACTTAGGTTAGGGGGGCATTGTCCCTCAGTTCTTACCAACCTCAGGTGTGTAATCGACATGACGCTTATTATTGGTAGAAGTTTCATGTAAGCCTGACCTCAGCTGTCCATTTCTTATTCATTCAGGGCGCCCCTAGTGGACTTGGCGGTGCTCCTTTCTCAAACCAGAACAACTCTGAACGTTAGGGAAGATAAGGGAAGACCACCTGAGCGAACCGACCGAAGGGACTTTACTTATCCGAACGTTAGCGGCTTAAGCTAAGCCTATCACGAGCAGCGTCGCTGCTTGATCGGCGGGGAGGAGCATCTCAAAGTATGGGGCAAAGGATCAAGCGCTTTGACTTTGTCCCCCGGGATCCACCACAGGTTGGGTTTGAGAGCCGTGTGATGGGTGACTATCCAGCACGGTTCAGAGAGCACTTGTATGTAGTCTGCGCTGGTGAATGGAAGCCCCCGCTGCAAGAAAGAAGCAGCTCTTCCCACAGCTCTGTCACCATTGACTCTATTTATTATTATGGTAAATCAGTGTATCAAGATCTCAATCTGAGATCTTATTTCGGTTCGATACGTCCACCTACGATACTCACCTTTGGCTTTCGTCTCGGTAGGTGTATTATTCTACATTTTCCAAAAAGGACATTCATTCATTTCTTTCTTCCCCGTCGACCACTACGACTGAAACGACGCGACAAATCAAGACCCGGAAAGGAGAAGGGCCGGTGGTGGGCATTTGGGAAAGTCGGGCCGATCGGGTGTCTTCATTCAAGCGACGGTACAGAGGAAGAACGAAACGAAGTGAGAGGCCGGGGGGCAGGGAAAAGAGTCGAGTCGATCAGGCTCGACGACCGGGAGAAGCAAAACGAAATCAGGATTTGGCCGAAAAAGATGCAACGCTATGGATACCATGACCGATCACCATCGAGAAAGAAGAATTTTTCTAAATCACTTCGGGTCAGCGGGGCCTTCAAGCATCCGAAATACGCCGGGGTTGTAAATGATATAGCGTTCCTGATAGAAAATGACGACTCCTTCAGAAAAACGAAGTTATTCAAGTTCTTTTTACCAAAGAAGTCCCGCTCTGACGGCCCGACGAGTCATCTACTAAAAAGGACCCTCCCCGCTGTGCGCCCCTCCTTGAATTATTCGGTCATGCAATACTTATTGAATACAAAGAACAAAATTCCGATCGAGCCCGTCGTAGTTCTCAATCATTTCGTGGCACCGGGCATGGCTGAACCATCTACGATGGGGGGAGCGAAGGAAGGAAGCTTAGATAAGAGAATACGCTCTCGCATCGCTTTTTTTGTAGAAAGCTCGACCAGCGAGAAAAAGTGTTTGGCCCAAGCCAAAAAGAGGTTGATCCTCTTCATTCGCTTGGCGAATGATCTTCGCTTCGCGGGAACAACAAAAACCACCATCTCGCTCTTTCCTTTCTTCGGTGCTACCTTTTTCTTTCCAAGGGATGGGGTTGGGGTGTATAATAACCTATTTTTAGAGTATGCCCGGGAACAACTCCTAGGTCAATTAAGGATCAAATGTTGGAACCTCATGGGTAAGGATAAGGTAATGGAATTGATAGAGAAATTCATATCCCTAGGTGGGATAGGAGAATTGATAAAGGGAATAGAGATGATGATAGAGATCATACTGAGAAAAAGAAAAATTCCGTATGGGTACAACTCTTATTTGAACGAAGTGCAAAAAATGCGATCTTTTTTGTCTAATAGAACAAACACTAATACCTTAATTGAGTCGGTAAAGATCAAATCTGTTTATCAAAGTGCTTCTCTGATTGCTCAAGACATCTCTTATCAACCGAGGAACAATCAAATCTCATTTCGTTCCATTTTTAGTAAAATAGTGAAGGATATTCCTTTAATAATGCCAAAAGGGGTTGAGGGGATACGTATTTGTTGTTCAGGTCGATTAGGAGGTGCGGAAATAGCTAGAACTGAATGCGGAAAGTATGGAAAAACATCTCGTAATGTATTTCACCAGAAAATCGATTTTTTTTTTTTTTTAAACGCCGGCGCCACGAGCAATGACCGCCATATTCCACGATATGTTGCATGTCGACATGGAGGACTATGTTGATGACATTTTTGTCGACATCCAAGACGAGAAATGATCATCTCCGTGTGTTGAAAAGGGTATTCGATCGACTGAGAAGCAATATCAACTCCGTCTTAATTCGCAGAAGTGTGCCTTTTGGGTTTCATCCGGCAAACTTTTGGGATGAATGATTAGCGGACGGGGAATCGAAGTCGACCCGAAAGAAAATCACGACCACCGCGCACTCTGAAAGAATTGAGAAGCTTCCAGGGCCGCATTCAAGCGTTTTGAAGATTGATATCGCAGTTGGCCACGAGGTGCGAGCCCTTTCATCGACTTCTTCGCAAGGATGCCCAGTTTGAGTGGAACCAGGAATGTCAAGAATCATTCGAGTTGATGAATCAATTTTGATTGAATCGGTTCCGCCAGTCCCTGGCCAACCAACCGTTGTTGCTCTATCTCTCCACAACCGAAACCGCAATGGGGTGCGTCCAGGGTCAGCATGACGACTCAGGAAAGAAAGAGCAAGTCATCTACTACCTGAGCAAAACTCGTCTCGGATATGAGACGAGGTACACCCCTATCAAAAATCCAAGTAAAGACTTGCCTTGCAGTCGTTTGGGCAACCCAGAAGCTCAGACAAACCATCCTAGGGATACTCTTAAGTATTAGTTCGAGAAGCCAGCTTTTTCTAGGATTCGTCATGGCAGTGAATACTGTCCGAGTTGGAACTTTTGTCACTCAGAAATCCATCAAGGTACAGGCCATCGCCGATCACTTGGCCACGCACCCCGTCTCGGCCTACGAACCGTTGAAGACAGACTTACCCGATGAAGACCTCTTGTTTGTCACTACGGAAGAGCCAAATAACTGGCAGATGAACTTCGACGGAGCCTTTAATGACTTCGGAAATGGTATAGGGATAATTCTGATGTCTCCAGAGGAAAGGACTATTGATCAGCAGACTGAATTTGGAATTGACGAATAACATTGCGGAGTACGAAGCCTGTATAGCCGGGCTCAAGCTTGCCATTAACATGTCAATTAAGCGAAGCACCTCGATGTGAGGGGAGATTCCAAGCTAGTCATAAGTCAGACTAATGGAAACTGGAAAACAAGAGACGAGAAATTGATCCCATATCAAGAAATGCTCGAGGTTTTTCTTTCTCAAAAAGATGACGTTCTCCCATGTCCCAAGAGACAAGAATCGCTTCGTAGACGCTCTGGCTACTCTCGCGTCCATGACCGAAATGCCAGAGAGAGCCACCATGAAACCATTTTTGATTGGACAGTTTTTTCGCGCATAAAGGCTTCGCGAAAAGGGAATTTGAATGCGGTTGAAATGCCCAGCATCGGAAAGATCAACATCGCAGAATGAACTCAATGAAGTCCAGTGGGTTGAAGAAAGAAAGTTCGCGATGGACGCCTACCATTTTGCTATGTGTTGATTCGAGGACATTGAAAATGAATTTCCTGCGAGACCAATCGTTTCCAGAGTTTGCGACGGCCGTCAGATTGTGCGAAAACTGGCCACCCGCTATGTGCTGTGCGGGGAACTGCTCTATAAAAGATCATTCAACCACGTTTTGTTGCGCTGCCTAAGAGAGGAGGAAGTCCAGCAAGTGATGCATAAGGTGCACGCCTCCATTTGTGGCGGGCATGTCAATAACATTCTGTTGGCCAAGAAAATCATGTTTTTTTCTACCATGGAGGCCGACCACTACATAGAGCGCCTATCGGATCGGCAGGCAAGCTACTTTCTTTATGGAATTGAAGTGAGAACTGCTAGCTCCTCACATGAATAAAACAACCTAACCTCAATCCCCGGTCGTACCAGGTGGCATAATGTTCTTTATAGACGCCCAGCCCATGATCGTAGAAGTGCGGTCACCATCAATCAACAGTTCTGATGTGGCCTCCATGCAACCAACCCCGTGCTTCCCGAAGAGATAGATGGGCCAGTTCATACGATCAGTATGAATGGGGGCGATTCTCTTTATTCCATTCATTAACCTTGCTCTTCGATGCGACTACGCCTTGTCTTATTCCATCGCTCCTATCATGAACATATTGTTATATGCTACGTTCTCTATAATGAATAAGCAAGCGAAGCGTAGTAGCCGCCCCACAGATTGAGCAGCGCTATTGCTAAGAAAGGTGGTTGCGCTTTCTTAGCTAACAACTGACTTTCTTAGTATGCCTGCCGAAGTAACTAAGCGGCGCTTTCTTACTCTCAGCCGCTAAGAAAAAATATGTCTGAGTACTCCGGTCACTATATTGTGTCGCGTCCGGACGAACACTGCGTATGTGGTCAAACGTATAGGTACTCCTTTCCTTTGTGTTGCCGAGCTGCCCAGCCCAGGCCTCGCATGACATGACCACGCTCTTCCCCCCCGCCGCACCTTTTAGTCAATAGTCTTCGGCCCGGTGATGGATGAGCCAGATCTTCCTCTTCATTTTCGTAAAGCCCTTCCAATCTTTGCATGAATAGCTTGTCACGGGCATTCCTGCGTCATCGGGGCCCAGCACAGCAGCAGCCCATCCTTCGAGAACCGCGTAACTGCATGCGCCGCTATTCCGCTGTAACATGCGCTGCGCTCCTCTCTACTTGATCTCTGCGTCTATCTGCTTCTCGAAGTGAATTAATGTATCATATCAGCAGGTGATATACATTAGTAAGAAAATGGTGGCTGGAATAAGCGTCGACCGCGGAATGGAAATTCACTGCAAAGCGAAATCCCCCCGTTAGGACAACTATACAGTGTTCCTCTGTACGATACGATTCAACACACAACATGGGGATTTCTTTGCTTCCCTGCCTGTGCGAGACGCTAATGGAACACATCTATCTGGTGGAGAAGAACAAACCCTCGAGCCGGGAAAGCGAGCGGAGCACCAGGGGAGGGGACCCGAGCTCACCTCATCGTATACCCCGCCCACCCCTTTAAGTACTACTGGTGAGAGGGAAAGAGCGCTCCTGCCCTTTACCCAAACAGTACAAGAATTGCAATCCACCTATTGGTGTGCTGCTGTCCTCAACCGACCTGATCGTCCCAATCTGGTTGTCCTTACTAAGAACAGATCTACAATCTCTTATTTAATGAATAAGAATTTGCTATCTAATCTTCGTTTGCCTAGCTGCCCATTGCGAGAACTTCCAGCTTCTAGGTCGACCTCTCCCTCTTCGAGCCTAGATAGCGTACTAGAAAAGTCTTAAAGGACTGGACGGCATTCACCTCCGTCTGGGAGGGATCCCATTCAAAAAGGGAGGATCGGCAGGGGAAGGCACGGGTACCAGAGAGTGGTGCTTTCATGGAGTAGGCATATGCCCCTTCTCAGTCTGCCTCCTAGTCTAAAGGTAAGATCTCCTTTGAACTGAACCCCAACCTATGAGGAGACACCAGCCCAGAGAATGATTTCCCTATTGCTGTGTGCTTGCTTGACCACTGGGCTACCATCGAAGATTCTTGCTACCGCTTGGATTGCTGCTGATGCAGGTCTTCTCCTATCTGTGTGCTTGATCCGGTGATCATTCCTGCCCATAAGAAGATCCCTCTCATATATCTGAGTCAGCGCACGCGAACCGAGACCCCGCTTCTTCTGATCTGAAGGTTCATCAGAGCCAACAAGATGGGCGCTTTCGATCAAGTAGTCGAACTGAGTCTCCCTCCCCCCAGAAGTGAAAGAAGTGGGATGATTGACGGCTAGCTTGCTGACTCGGATGCGTTGAAGAAATGGTTTGCGAGCAGGAAATCATCCTTTGTTTGCTGAGTAGTGAGCTGTCCTTTCTATCTATCTCTGATCAAGCCAAGCTGACGCTCCCTCGCTGCCCTACTGGCTCTTCCTTCTTTTTCCGTGCTCTTGGACTCTGAAAGCACTGAAGGTACGGCTCCGAACTGATGGGCTAAAAAAGCCAATGATCATGAGTTTGCCTAGGAATGAATGATCAGTCCTCTCCGCTAGGCAAAGGCTACAGGCTATCCTCAAAGTCACTCCCTCATAGAGGGCATCCCTATTTTGGAATCCCTAAGCCGCTCGTCAGCCTTCTCCGTAGACCGAATCAATAGATGCAAGCCTTGCTGCGCGTACGCTACCTCTAGATGGAAAGGATGTTTCTGAACGAGAGATAGGTTGAGGGAAGAAAGCACCTACCCTATCTGAGTTGCGGCCTGGTCGTCTTGTTTGCTAATCTGAGATCTAGGTTTGATATCCTTCATCTTGGTACCTAGAATCTCATTGGTGTCCATTTGGTCGTCAACCTCAGGGGAGTGATCGCACTTCTCAATCCCTTTCCCTCTGGACGAGTCAAGCTTTCACACAAACAAGGATCTTTGCTTCTTGACCGCTGACTGAAGCCTAGCTACCTCCATGACTTTGTGGACTGGACTAGCGAATGATTGACTGCCAATGGGCTTCCCTTTGACCTTGACTGAACGAAAGCCCAGATTCTTGTCTTCAAAGCAGTTGTCTTTCTTCCCTATGCTACGGGAGGTGACGAGTGCGGGTCCTGCTCAGGAGAGTTTCGAAGGGGGAAGGACAAAGATAGAGGGAAAGAGACGAAGGGAAAGGCCGCTTACTAATAGGGCAAGAGTTGCCAGTTCCGATTCAAATCAAAATACGAGACTATGGATATAGTGACGTCTGGTCTGGAAGCAAAGAAAGACGAGCTAATCGTTCAATCAATACAGACTCGATACTGGTGACCAAAGCGAGAGACTATAGACGATAGACCTGAGGGGCTATTGACCGGAACGAGAGGGGAAGAGGAATAAGAGTAAGTAGGAAGAAAAAATAGCTAAGCAATCGGAAAGTCATTACAGTAAGCCAGCCATAACTCACGTTTCCAGCCTTTGTTGGTTTGTTACCAGCTGACTTGCTTTCTCCAGCTCCAGCTACTAAAGCTAATGCCCCTATTTATTGCTTTCTTTCCGATTCCTAAGCCAATACTCCTATTCTTCTTATGGTTGCTAATAAGACAACTTATATACTCCTGTTCCTCTCGTACTAGCTTCCGTCTCTTTATCTCTACTTCTGCCTCTTACCCATTCCCCTGACCTTCTCTTACTCTTCTTCTGGCTTATTAACTCGTCTTTCCGCTTTGTCACTCTCGTATTCTGAATAGGAATCGGCAAGCAGGTACAACCACCCTCAAAAATCAAACTTCCCTCCTTACCTTATGAAGCCTTACTGTCCTTTACCTAACCTACTCGCTCGCCGAGCTTCTTTTATCTTTGTTATTGGCTTTCTGACTCAAGTTAGAGCTTTTCTTTATAGGCTTTTGAACTCCAGTTGTTTAATGGACATTACCTTGTTCGCTTGGCTTTAGCTCATTTTTGATTCTCTTTACAGATCCCCTCGAAGTAGGAAGAAGAATGGCAATGAAAAAGAATAGCAATAGTCGTATCGTAGGTGCAGGTGCTGGTGAGCTTCTGGGGCTGGAGTCAAAGGAGCTTGAATAGACATCGAAATCATAATGGAAACCAGGCCTGCGAGCTGCGAGTGCCCTTTGGTTGTTGCGAGCCTGTCAAACCATAGGCGCCGCCCCCCTTTCTTTTTTGAATTAGAAAGAACGGGACGGGGGGATGAAAGACAAAGAAAGGGATCAGGGAGCTTTATGATCGGAGAAAAGGAAGGGGCGTGGTTGATGTGTCACTGGGTCGGTGGGGAACCCGTAGCGTAGGAAGGGGGGACGACCCGCCGAATTCACATCAGAAATCGCCAACATGAACACAAACGAAATCGTCGAATTTCGTATAGAAACAAAAAAAACCACTTCTATTCTCTACGCTGAGGTATATGAAGAATTGCTTTTTGGTCCCTTTCGTCCAGTGGTTAGGACATCGTCTTTTCATGTCGAAGACACGGGTTCGATTCCCGTAAGGGATAGGTACTTATTCCCGTCTGGCGGTATCATTGCTGAGTGATCGCTCGCTATCTGGCTGGAAAAGGTGGTCCGGAAGCTTCCTCTCTCCCAGCAAGCAAGACGAGATGAGATCACCACTTCTCAGTAATGAATTCTTCCTTAGCCGACGATGTCCTTCCTATCATAGATTCTCGAACCTCCGACAGAAAGAATTTCCATGCATGCGTTCTGTCTCTCCTCCCCTCAGCCACACATCTTTTTCGTTCGCCTCCCATTTTTTTTTTTCTCTATGTTACCGTCTCCTCAATGAGCGTAGATTGATGGAGATGGCTTTTGTGCCGGTCAATCTGTATATCCTATTCTTCTGGCTTTTGTTGGATCAAAGATCGGCAGGTGATCCGTCCTTTCTCCTCTGCCGTGGTTCATGCATTCTTACTTCCACTTACGTGGAATCGACGTTCCAAGGCCGCCAAGAGCTGGCTGAAGGTTCCTCAGTTGTTTTTCATTTCACATCGAATTTTCTTTCATTATTCCTTTTTTCGATTTCTGTGGTCTTTTCACCACTACACCAGGCCGGAGGATCAATTCAGTGTATCGTTCGCAGCCTTCATTCCTGCCTGCTCGCTTCCACACACGCCTTGCATTCTGCACGGTTGCCCTTCCATCTCCCCTTCTTTAATGGCAGAGGGCGAACCCTGCTCCCGCTTAGATAGAACAGGAGCCCTGCCAGAACTAGAACAGGCCTGTAAGATTAAGATATAGGGGGCGCCAATTTGCTCGCTTATACAAGACAGACTTGACTGCCACTAATCAAGTCTTATACGCCCTGCCCTATATCTTAGTAATAGGGAGCACCCTTTTTTGTCGTCCATAGGAAGGAAGAGAGGGGTCAGCGAGCAGGTGTTTCCCATCTTTACCAAAGGCAAACAGCCCCAATGTGGGGAGCCTGCATGACAAGAGCAGGCAGCAGGCGGACCAACACTTCCTTTTCTCGCCACGCCAGCCACTTCATTCAATCAATCATATGTTCTATTCCGGGACACTGGCATTCATGACTTTTTTCTTTCGTTTTCAATTGGGGACTTTCTGAACCGGCTTATTACGCTGCTTACTTATCTAACGTATACGCTTTGCTACGCTTACTCACTTTCTTTCAAGACAAAGAGGATAGCGCGCTTCTTACACCACAACTTCTAAGATAAGAGACCACTCTTCTACTTTGAAAGCGCTACAGCTAACTGGTTGCTTGGTACCAAGTGGTTGGTTGGCAAAGAATAAGAAGCAAAAAGCTTAGTAGCTTTTTGCTGCCGCTTTTTTTTCAACACAGAGCCGGGAATAACGGCCGGCATAGAAGTCTCTTGCACGCAAGGAGATGCTGCTGCTGCTGGATGTCATGGTTCCGGGGCGCCATGATCCTTCTATCTGGAACAATAGAGGGCACTGACTAACTGCATCAATCATCGCTCAGTGGGCTATTAATTGCCGCAAATAGCGCTTCGCTTGCATGCAAGGCGGCAAAAAGCGCCAGGTAGACGCGCGCGGGCGAAGGAGATGCATTTTGAGTACTGGTGGTACTGGACAAGCTCTAGGGGAATAATCTCTTTCTTCTTTCTTTCTGCCTTTCTTTCCCATGACGACTAGGAACGGGCAAATCAAGAATTTCACTTCGAATTCCGGACCTCAACATCCTGCTGCTCATGGTGTTTCACGATCAGTATTGGAAATGAACGGAGAAGTGGTGGAACGTGCGGAACCACATATTGGATCACTCCAGTGCGGCACGAAGCCACTGACGCTGAGTAGGCTCCTATGCCGCTAGCTATGCCCTGCTCGGTCCCCCAGCACGGTGGAGGTTCCGTAGCGCGTCATGAGCACCGGGCAAAGGGAGGGTTGAGCAACTCAAGCGAACCGCCCTACCTGACTTTTTATAGGGATAGAAGGGAGAAGGTTGTGAAGGTGGCCTCGTTATCCACACATCCGGTCGGATGAATGGAGGACCGACTGACCTGGGTTTTCACGAGCGTTGGCGGGTCCTGGAGTGCCCGTCAAGGGCGCTAGCGCATACCCCGGGGTGATCATCACCACCTGCACCTCACATCTCGGCACAGTGGAACGTGTAACCCGCCTGCTGTCCAAGTCAACCACTGAATTTCCTGTAATCCATAGCGCCTAACAGAACGTAGCAGCAAGGGACAACCCACCCATACAGACAGCCGGCGGGGAGGATGGCACTACTGGCAAAGACCGTCTGGCGAAAACGCCGCAGGCGCGAAGCGTGGTAGGCCTGCGCCGGGGGAGCATAGGGAGGAAAGGGAGCCCGGACGGTGGAAGAGCCAGGGGAGGCCGGGTCATTTGACGGAAATGGAAGGTCCGAGCGGCTCATTCATTCTTGGAATAAGAGGGAGGGAGCGAGCCAATGGATCAATGAATAGATAGAGTCAACGGTAGACAGACAGCGCTGCCTACACGCGAATTAGCTTCCGAGGTCGAGCAGTCTCAATTTCACTACTGGATTTGCGAATGAATGCTGGGCTGAGCCACCTCGAATGGCGTGAGCCGCATGCGGGGAGACCCGCACGTACGGTTTTCAGGGGGATCCGGCCTAAAGACCGGCCGGCGCCCACCCGACTAGAGGGACTGAGAAATTAATTGAGTACAAAACTTATCTTCAAGCTTTACCTTATTCTGATCGTTCAGAGGGCGATCGCGGAGTCACTGAATGAAGTCCTCCGTTTCTTTCGGAGGTGCTGACCCGCAGCGAGGCAGATATGACTAAGTGACATATTGAATATGGCGACGACAACAGCATGTCGTAGAAGGAGATAACAGGTGGAGCCAACGACCCACTAAGACTCACCTATCTACAACTAGATCCCCGAGCGGCAGTCAAACGGGGGCGTGAATGCGAGATGCCAGCGGAATGATCGGCCGGACAGAGGCTAGGGCTGCTTCCTTCCCACCGCGTCCTTCCTTGTGTGTCGGAGATACAAAGCGAGTGCACCGGAAAAGAACGGGAACTGGGTCGATCTATTCCATGGCGAAGCATCCGAAGCATAACTGCACACTCACACGATCTTTG